TGAACAATGTGGATATCATTTGAAAATGAGTAGTTCTGATAGAATCGAACTTTCGATCGATCGGGGTACTTGGGAGCCTATGGATGAAGACATGGTTTCTCTGGATCCCATTCAATTTCATTCGGAGGAGGAGCCTTATAAAAATCGTATCGATTCTTATCAAAGAAAGACAGGATTAACCGAGGCTGTTCAAACAGGCATAGGGCAATTAAACGGTATTTCCGTAGCAATAGGGGTTATGGATTTTCAGTTTATGGGGGGTAGTATGGGATCCGTAGTCGGGGAGAAAATTACCCGTTTGATTGAATATGCTACTAAAGAATTTCTACCTCTTATTATAGTGTGTGCTTCCGGAGGGGCACGTATGCAAGAAGGAAGTTTGAGCTTGATGCAAATGGCTAAAATATCTTCTGCTTTATATGATTATCAATCAAATAAAAAGTTATTCTATGTACCAATCCTTACATCTCCTACTACTGGTGGGGTGACAGCCAGTTTTGGTATGTTGGGGGATATCATTATTGCCGAACCCAATGCCTACATTGCCTTTGCGGGTAAAAGAGTAATTGAACAAACATTGAATAAAACAGTACCCGAAGGTTCACAAGCGTCTGAGTATTTATTCCAGAAGGGTTTATTCGATCTAATTGTACCACGTAATCCTTTAAAAGGCGTTCTGAGTGAGTTATTTCAACTCCACACTTTCTTTCCTTTGAATCAAAATTAGAACATTAAGTCCATTATTTTGAGCAAACGAGTAATTAGTTTATCGGAATACAAGTGAAATTGAGACGAATGGGTTTTCTTTGTTGACATACGATCTAATTGTATAACGAATCAAAAGTCACATAAAATCGGAAATCTGACCCTTTTTCTATATTCCTGATTATTGATCAAGAAGTCTCTATTAACAAGATAAAAGATGAAATTCTTTTTTTCGTGAAATTAGGCAAATAAAAAAATCTTCTTCTCGTCATATATAATGAAATTAAAATCTAGAAAATATAGTATAGAATTTTTTATCTTTCTATAGCGTACGATAATCCTATTTTGACTAAGAATCCCTGCTGGATGGGATTCTAACAAACCCTTGAATCAATATAAATAGAATCTAATTCATTAAAAAAAACTTTTTGCTTAGTGAATGAAATTCGAAGACAAGAGCAAAAAATGAAGAAAATAATATCTCATCCATATCCTCTCAAATTTTTCATGTAGAAAGATGAAAAACTACATTATATACTCACTTAGACTTAGATAGTAGATACTTATATTATTTTTAATTAATAATGAATTCTTAATAGATATAGATATTAATAAAAATTTTAAGTAGTAATAATTCCAATTTAGAATTATCAAATTATAATCAAATCAAATTATTATAATATAAATACTATATTATATTATTATATTTATTATATTATTATTATATATATAAGTAAGATATAAGTATAATAAATAATAAATAAATTAAATATATATAAGATATAAGTAAGATCTTTATATATATTATATAATAAGATAAGATATCTTTATATTATAAATAATATTATAAATAATAAATATAAAATCTAAATAATAATAACAGGTACAAATAGTAAATCGAGGTACCCATTCTATGACAACTCTTAATTTTCCCTCTGTTTTGGTCCCTTTAGTAGGCCTAGTATTTCCGGCAATCGCAATGGCTTCTTTATTTCTTCATGTTCAAAAAAACAAGATTGTTTAGAGCCGAGGGCGCAAAATATTCTCTTTTTTTTTTTTCAAAACTGACGCTTGTATCATAACACAGATATCCATTTAGCTAAATATGGTATAAGAGGCTTCCGTCGAAATCTCCCCAAAATGCTATTAGCTAGTTTCAAATAGACCCGAATCGGCGAATAGCTGAACTGTAAAGTTGGTCTATCTATATACATGTGGCTATCTTTAGTGAGTCATACGAAGGGTGTGTTATTAGTTTAGATCTAACCAATTTAATGAATTACTCCTAAAGGTTCACATCAAACTAGTGCTAGTTGATGCGAGTTACTTCGGAAATAAACGGCAAATTCATTTGGGGTATTCTCTCAATTCCAAAAAAAGCAACCGGATCAAGTATGAGTTGTCGATCAGAACATATATGGATAGAACCTATAACGGGGGCTCGAAAAACAAGTAATTTCTGCTGGGCTGTTATCCTTTTTTTAGGTTCATTAGGATTCTTGTTGGTTGGAACCTCGAGTTATCTTGGTAGAAATTTGATATCTTTATTTCCGTCTCAGCAAATAGTTTTTTTTCCACAAGGGATTGTGATGTCTTTCTATGGGATCGCGGGTCTTTTTATTAGCTCCTATTTGTGGTGCACAATTTCGTGGAATGTAGGTAGTGGTTATGATCGATTTGATAGAAAAGACGGAATAGTGTGTATCTTTCGTTGGGGATTCCCTGGAAAAAATCGTCGGGTCTTCCTCCGATTTCTTATAAAAGATATTCAGTCCGTCAGAATAGAAGTTAAAGAGGGTATTTATGCTCGTCGTGTCCTTTATATGGATATCAGAGGCCAGGGAGCCATTCCATTGACTCGTACTGATGAGAATTTTACTCCACGGGAAATGGAACAAAAAGCTGCTGAATTGGCTTATTTCTTGCGTGTACCTATTGAAGTATTTTAAGAAATCAGCTGAGAAATTAATGCTTTCTCGCGGGAGGGCAAAAAAGCAAGAATCCTCTTTTTCTATAACATAACTTAATTGAGGTTTCTTCAGAACATTCATTCGAGTCAAAGCAGACGTATATGGAACAAGTATAAAAAAACCTTTTTGGGGGATCTTTTATATGTATCGAAATATACACATACACAACTCAATTATATATTAAATAAAAAAATAAGAAAAAAAGAAAATCTCATAATCAACCATTTCGAAATAAGGAAATTCCCCCTTTTTAGTTGTTGGAATTGAAACTTTAGATTCAGATAGATCATATCTTGTAATTTTTTTGAAGCTTCTTTTTAGACTTTTTGTGCTCCTTAATGACGAAAAATTTGGATCTCTTATAATGTAGCCAATTTATTTATGTCGTTTTTTGTCACTCATTTTTCACAATATTTTTCAGAAAATTACCTCAATTATTCTATCGATGACTACTCATAGTCAGTTAAATTTTTTCGAAATATTAGAGGTTTTTTTTATATAATGATAGAAAAGGAGAATGATAGAAAAAGAGTTCTTTTGTCTCAAAATCTGAATACTATTCATATTCATTATTTAAAGTGGTTTTTCCGGGCGTTCATCGAAAAGAGATATATGCTTCGAATTTGACTGATTGAGATATAGGGAAACAATTTTTATTATATTATTTATTCATATATATTCATTCGAATTTTTCATCTTTTTCCGTATTTTTTTCTAGATTCAAGGCCTAACCACGAAATCACAAATAAAAAAGAGTGAATAGATTCATAGGTTTGATAACTTGTAATAGAACTGATGCGTGAGAGAAATATTAGATTACATAGAGTCGACGAATGAGACGGGTTCATTAACAATTCACAGATGAAAAAATGGCAAAAAAGAAAGCATTCACTCCTCTTTTATATCTTGCATCTATAGTATTTTTGCCCTGGTGGATTTCTCTCTCCTTTCAAAAAAGTCTGGAATCATGGGTTACTAATTGGTGGAACACTAGGCAATCCGAAATTTTTTTGAATGATCTTGAAGAAAAGAGTATTCTAGAAAAATTCATAGAATTAGAGGAACTCCTCTTCTTAGAGGAAATGATCAAGGAATACTCGGAGACACATCTACAAAACCTTCGTATAGGAATTCACAAAGAAACAATCCAATTAATCAAGATACACAATGAGGGTCGTATTCATACGATTTTGCACTTCTCGACAAATATAATATGTTTCATTATTCTAAGTGGTTATTCTATTTTGGGTAATAAAGAACTCGTTATTCTTAATTCTTGGGCTCAAGAATTCCTATATAACTTAAGTGACACAATAAAAGCTTTTTCTCTTCTTTTATTAACTGATTTATGTATCGGATTTCATTCGCCCCATGGTTGGGAACTGATGATTGGCTTTGTCTACAAGGATTTTGGATTTGTTCATAATGATCAAATTATATCTGGCCTTGTTTCCACTTTTCCAGTCATTCTAGATACAATTTTAAAATATTGGATTTTCCGTTATTTAAATCGCGTATCTCCGTCACTTGTAGTGATTTATCATTCAATGAATGACTGAAAAATTATCTACCTAATCCAATTATAATGTTTCTTACTTTGCAGTTGTACATAAGCAAAGCATTGAAAATCGCTTTCTATTTCTACCCATCCCGGAGATTCATCCTATATTCCTATATATATTAATTGAGTCAAAACAAATTATTCCAGTAAATAACAGAATCGTGGATAGGAAACTCCATTAGTGACCTACCCAAATTTATTGTATAAATATATTTTCGGGATCAATGGTTGGACCATGCAAACTAGAAATACTTTTTCTTGGATAAAGGAACAAATTACTCGATCTATTTCCATATCGCTCATGATATATATCATCACTCGTACATCCATTTCAAATGCATATCCCATTTTTGCACAGCAGGGTTATGAAAATCCACGAGAAGCGACTGGACGTATTGTATGCGCCAATTGCCATTTAGCTAATAAACCGGTGGATATTGAGGTTCCGCAAGCGGTACTTCCCGATACTGTATTTGAAGCAGTTGTTCGAATTCCTTATGATATGCAAGTGAAACAAGTTCTTGCTAATGGTAAAAAAGGAGTCCTGAATGTGGGAGCTGTTCTTATTTTACCAGAGGGTTTTGAATTAGCCCCTCCCGATCGTATTTCCCCCGAGATAAAAGAAAAGATGGGCAATCTGTCTTTTCAGAGCTATCGCCCCAATCAAAAAAATATTCTTGTCATAGGCCCTGTTCCTGGTCAGAAATATAGTGAAATCACCTTTCCTATTCTTTCCCCCGACCCCGCTACTAAGAAAGACACTC